AAGACGATTCGGGATAGAAAAGAACGAAAAAAGATTATTGAAAAAATCTACGCTTGTTGAAGGTGAAGTTTATATAGATAAAACAATTCCTTCTGTCGTGTATCCCCGATTAATGCAGCCTCAGATGCTTCAATTGTCGATTCTAGTATTGAGCGAAAGGTTACACCTACAGGTTCTGTATTGCAGGTCAACCCTACTACACTAGTACCAATAGGCGGCATAGGGGAAGAGGCGCTACGCCTAGGAATCAACAACACGAAAACTTTGTTAAAAATTGGCCCTTTTCCTTATCGGGATCGGGACTAAGAAGAATGGTTGGGATAACAAACATCCATCTCGTTCGTACTTTGGATACCCTTAGAACCATCGAAGACTGTTGAAGTGATTAATTCCTGGAAATTAAGAGGCGTTGAGAACAAAGAAATTGTTGGAGTTTACAGTTTTATCTAGTACCAGTACCAACATGCGTGATGTTAAGAAAAGATCTTTTGCAGGAAGGTTGGCTAAAGATTTCTTGTAAAAACATTAGCCCCACTCAGTTCATAATGAGAATAATCCACGGAATCAAAAAAGATTGAAATATTCTCATTATGCACATAAGGGAGGAGCCGTATGAGATGAAAATCTCATGTACGGTTCTGGAACGGAGAATTCTTTGAATCGAATGACGATCGTAACGGATGTCAGCTCAATCTGAAGGCAATTATGCGGAAGCTTTACAGAATTATTATGAAGCTATGCGACTAGAAATTGATCCCTATGATCGAAGCTATATACTCTATAACATAGGCCTTATCCACACAAGTAACGGAGAACATACAAAAGCTTTAGAATATTATTTTCGGGCACTAGAACGGAACCCGTTCTTACCACAAGCTTTTAATAATATGGCTGTGATCTGTCATTACGTGCGACTATCTCTACTATAGAAAGAAAAAAAGGAAAAGAAAAAAAAAGGGGGGCAAGAGCAAATACACTAATAAATACTAGAAAAAAATAGGCTTTCTACATATGCATCGTGCAAAAAACGATTTTTATCAGCTGTAGCAAAGAAACTTCATAGAAGTCGAAATATGAAGAAATCAATATGCCTAGATAGTTTATTCTATGGATAAAGGATCTAATTGATAGAGAAAGCACCGTAAAGACCAATTCGCGAGGTTTTGGGCCGATGCCGATCCAATAAGAACTGCTTATTTATGTCATGATATGAGATAAAAGTAAGGAATCCACTTATGTAATAAAGTCGATCCCCTAAGGTATTGAGCAGCGGTGTAGCATCAGATCCCAAAGACAGTAAGTCTTTTCTTTCTTAGGAAGAAAAGTCTTTTTCAACGATTCTATATAAATTTTTATATGAAAGCGAGATAGATACCTTTCAGAAAATTCTAACGATAGCGGAAATGCTTATATGTTATTCTTCTGACGGTGGGAAAAAAGATAAAATGAAAGCTGATTATTAATTTAATCAAAAGTAAAGTTTGAAACTCATGCTCATGGAATTAACCTCTTTTGGTTAACCCGCGAAAAAAAGTATAAGATAGATCTATGAGAAATCTCATTCACTTCGCCGTAGATTAAAAAAAAACTGGGACACCAAAAGAATTGATTGCCGAGCCGTATGAGACGGGAAACTCTCAAGTACGGTTCTAAGGAAAGGAATTGACCCGCCTATTCCGACCGGGGAGAACAGGCCATTAGACAGGGAGATTCTGAAATTGCGGCGGCTTGGTTCAATCAAGCCGCCGAGTATTGGAAACAAGCTATTGCGCTTACTCCTGGTAATTATATTGAAGCGCAGAATTGGTTGAAAATCACGGGGCGTTTCGAATAAGAACTCTCTCTTTATTTATTTCTTTATAATTTAGATATCTATTTTCGTTTGTTATAATTAATAATTAATTGTTTGTTGGCCCCATCGGTAAAATAAAAAGGATCATTTCTCTGGGAAGAACCAATCAAAGAATTTCATTATATCCTTTCTAAGATTGTTTTATTTCGTCTGGTATTTCGTACGGATAAAGGATACAGGGATAGGGTAGAGAATGTATTTTTTTCTCCTATTCTATTAAAACTAATAATAATAAAAGAGACCCTCGCCGGAATGTCTCTTATCCTAGTAATGACTGCTCACGTGATAAAGTAGTTCCATTTAGGGACTTCTAATTGCGATATGAATCCACTAGGTTTTGTACAAAAAAAATTGTTTTTGAGAAATTTAAAGCCCTGGAAAGGGTTTTATAAGATTAAAAACGATTGAAAGGGTCCGTTGAGCACCTCATGGATATGTCATAATAGATCCGAACACTTGCCCTGGATCGACTTCCAGACATAATTGCTCTAGTGAATAACTAAAGAAAATAAATAGATGGGAAATAGAAGTAGAAGAGAAAGAAACTAATTATAAGCATCTCTCATAGGTTCACTAATCACTTGACTGACTGTTGGCGGGTTTCTTTGTATGTGTTGTCCGGAAAGAGGAGGACTCAATGATTATTCG